GCCAAGGAGAAGATACGGGTTCGATTCCCGCCGCTCGCCAGCTTAATTTAGTAAGGTACTATGATAAAAAATTTAGTCTAGTTGACTACTTAACTACTTATATTAAATTAAGTAGGTGTTAGTCTAATACCGTATCCCTTACTATCTTACCCTTCCTTTGCACCCCACTCAAAAAAAAGGGGGCTCCGGCGGCGGGAATCTAACTCGCCAACAGGACTCCCTAAATCAGGGATTCACCGAGACGAACAACTGGCAAACTGCTTTTAAAGGGAAGGGAGGTAGACTGTGCCTTTCTTTCATTTCATTTTTCTTTTCTGCAGGGTAGGAAGGAGCCTTGAGAGTTCTTCTTGTAGGGGCAAGTGACTTTGTAAACTGCTCAATTTGGCCCTCTAGGGCCGGGAACTAATGAATAAAAAAGGGTTGGATACCGCCCAGCCCTCTACCATATCCATACAAATAGAATAGTCCTTTTATACAGACAGCTAAGTGCGGAGACGGGAATCGAACCCGTGACCTCAAGGTTATGAGCCTCGTGAGCTACCAAACTGCTCTACTCCGCTCTGGAGGGCCGGAAACTGGTGGACGAAAAAGGTTGAATACAGGCCTCTACCATGTCTAGACAAATAGAATAGTCCTTTTATACAGAATGGAGCGGGTAGCGGGAATCGAACCCGCATCGTTAGCTTGGAAGGCTAGGGGTTATAGTCGACGTTGGTTGATTATTTTTAACGTCTCTAATTCAAAACCGAACATGAAATTTGGATTTCATTCGGCTCCTTTATGGATATTCTCACCACTTAACATCTATGTCAGCTTTTCTATCTGAATGGAACCAAAGCTCTCCGCTTTCTAGATGATCCCTATAGAGTAGGAAATAGAAATTCTACTAAATCTATCTAATCTACTTACTTCGTTCCCTAATTTTATTCAAGAGATCCTGAGGAAAAGAATTGGGTTTCCACCGAGCTGAAACAATATGCTGATGATTCTAGTAAACCAAAACTACCGTTTTTTAGCTATTTGGCTTCCATTTCCTTTTTTAACAAAAGAAGATTTAGTTACGATTGGAAATAAACTTTTTTGTATCTTCATCCATAGATCCTTTACTCATATTTAAAAAATGGGAATACTTAATCCAATGCAAAATTATGCTTCGCGACTCTGTACTCATAATCCAATTTGTATTTTGGATGCAATTTCCATTAGTCTTTGGATACAAATCGCGAGAATGTATATTCTTCCTCAATATGCTATTGAGAGGAAAAGGATTAAATCCTTTATAAGAACTAAAGTTTTCATCGGAATATAAAAAACTTAAGGACACCTTAAGTATATCATTTCAAATTCAGTTATTAATAGAACGAATCACACTTTTACCACTAAACTATACCCGCTACATGTAGATTATGATACCAACGCTACCCTTTGTCAAGGGTAGCCATTCGAGAAGGAGGCTAATTCCCCCTTATTGAATCAAATGGAGAAGGTTCATGACAGTGAGCGATTGGTACTTCGATTGCGGGCCTTTATTTTAGGGTTTAGATAGCCTCTCTGGTCTGTAAAATACATATCTTCTTACCATCCCAATAGCGTATGAACCTAATGTATGCATTTCGATTAGGGTCGTATTCTTATTCTATGGTTACGACTACAATGATCATTATTTGCTTTGCGAGGACGTAAGTGTGCCAGACTGCTGTAAGGAATAGTTTGATTATTCCTAGAATATACACTAGGAGATATAGGGGGCAGCACTGCCCCCATAAATCCCTTTCTTCCTTTTCCTTTTTGTTCAATTCTGAACAAAGAAATTGGGGAAGATGTTTTCTTCCCCCACTTATCATGAAGTCCGAGCCCTAGAGAAAGAGTGAGATGAATTTCAAAAATTCATCATAGACTTTCCCTATGGCTTGAGAGAAGCAAGAAACAAAGAGTCGTAACTTAAAGAGAAAGGCGGACAGGACCCGACGGATTTACCTGATTACGTCAGGTAAATCCTTACCTGAGAAATTTTGGTCAGGATTTACCTGATGTAAAGAAGATCCTAAATGTCTCTGGTTAGTCGATCCTCTCCATTTACTAATTTCCTCCCCTCTTTTCCACTCAATTCTAGTTTATTAGATTCTTGTTTAAAAGAATCAAAGAAGATGAATAGAACTAAGAACACATAAAAAAAGCATAGAGGACCAAGACCATTACCAAATGTTCCTCTCAAGAATCATATTGGGTATCTGTTCCCTTCCTTTTCCCGCTAGGATCGGAAATCTTATATTTTTCATATCCATATACCATCGAACCCTTAGGGTTCCAGAATCCTCCTTTTTTCCTAGTCTTCGGAAACAGAAAACCCTTAGCCGGGAGGAGTTAGGTATGTAGGGTATGGTTTATTATTTTTTGTTGGGCAGGCAGTAGAATAATTTTTATACTCTGCAATATAAATTCTACTGCCCACTTTTTACAAGCAAATTGTTGCTAAAACTCTAACATAGTTTGTTCAAAATGCACCAACTAGAATCCTTGGAGAATATTCAAGTACCCCCTTTCCAAGGGGTACCTGTGAAAAATCGCTTCAACAAATCCGTCCAAAACTTTTTAAGAAAAATGGAAAAGTTTTGAACTCGAAGGTTTTTCCAAGAGATGCCTGTTAAAAATAGTTTCAATCTCTCACCAAAACAGATAAGAAGTATCTCACTGAAAATTACTACCCAGCCATATGGGTATATGAGGACCGCGAATTCCTTTATACCCCACCCAATTAGAATTAAAGGAAATAAAACATAAATGGAGAAAATTCTCATCATAAGATCAGCCAATAGCAGAAAAAAATCCCTAATTCTACAGAACGTTCTGAGCACGTGAAAAGTCAATAGCCTAAAGATAAAAAGAAAAAAGTCTACCATTTTTTTGAAAGCAGCTCTTATTGCCCCTTTGGCCTTTTTTTTGGCCTTTTGTCTTATCCGATTCAACAATTGATTCATATTTGTTCTCCTCCTATAAACAATCTAACTTTCGTGCTTTGGTTTAGTGAATCGTCCGAGATCGTGTTTACATACCTATGAACTTACCCTCTTCAAGTATATTGGATACTACTATACTAATAATTTTTTAGTGTGTCAACCCTTATTTTATTATACGTATTTTTTTATATAATAAAATATAAAAAAAACCTCTACTTTGTGCAAGTGATAAGAGAGAATATGAAAGATTTTCTTATTTTTCTTGATTTTCTCAAGATTTTGAACCTTGCCATGAATAAACTTCTATATCTCGATCTCGATATATACATATATAATCTCTACATATATCTCTATATGTACATATATTATGTACATTATGCAGTAGACCCATAATGGGAAATCAAAGTGGCTAATTTTGGAATTGAATAAAAAGCCCTTTTAACTCAGTGGTAGAGTAATGCCATGGTAAGGCATAAGTCATCGGTTCAAATCCGATAAAGGGCTTTTTAATTTGGTGGTAGAGTAATGCCATGGTAAGACGTAAGTCATCGGTTCGAATCCGATAAAGTACTTTTCTACTAAATTTATTATTTATTCACCTTTTTTTCTTTGTTTTTGAAAATTTCTCTATTTTTTTCTTGAATTTTATGACTTAGTGCGGGATGCATGCATTTTTGGTCTGAACACTAAATGAAGCACGGAGTGTAAATTGCAAAAAAGAAATCAAATTGGACTCTTTTTCCTGTTAGATCAATCAAATCACTACCTGTACTGAACTAATCTAGAATCCCTTTTATTAATCTATTCTTATTCTATACCCTTTAAATGAATTTCCCTAAAAAGTAGGAGATGATCCGTGAATTAACCTAACCATCAACTAAAAAAAAAATCCTAAGAAAGCATAACAGAAAAGTAGGAAAGACTCTTTGCTTTGGATCTAGTTATACTCTTCGAGTATATTGACAATTCTAAAAAACTGCTCATACTATCATTATAGTATAATGACGAGCGGTTGTATATGGCCCTATCGTTTAGTGATGCCCCTATCGTCTAGTGGTTCAGGACATCTCTCTTTCAAGGAGGCAGCGGGGATTCGACTTCCCCTGGGGGTAGGGAGTATTATGAAAGGAGGTTAATCATAGATTATAAAAAACCCTAGAATAAATTCTTCCTGGGTCGATGCCCGAGCGGTTAATGGGGACGGACTGTAAATTCGTTGACGATATGTCTACGCTGGTTCAAATCCAGCTCGGCCCAAAAATCTAGGGCTTCGTGAATATGAACTAAATCCATTTTTTTTTCTTCCATAAAAAAAAATGTCTGATCCATAGAAATAAAGGATAAAGAGAAAGGGGGAAATTTCTTTCTAATCCATATTTCTCTCATTCCTTTTTTACAAACAAAAGAGTTTTTCTTATTGAAAGGTGGATTATCATCCATTTTAAGCGATAAAAAATCGCGACATACTAGTTATGTCACTCTCACTATACCCACATACGATATATGGGTATGTAGTATATGATTCGTCTATTTCTTAGAGTACGACAGACGAATCGAATCTTCTTATGGTTCTATTTAAAAATAGGTATAGGTATGCCATACACCCCGCGGGGATTGTAGTTCAATTGGTCAGAGCACCGCCCTGTCAAGGCGGAAGCTGCGGGTTCGAGCCCCGTCAGTCCCGAACTAGGGTTCAATGAATGGGTAAATTCATCTTTCCTTTTTCCATAAAAAATTTCCATCAAAAAAAGGGGGCAGGAGACAAGATCAAATACCTATGGGGCATCCTTACTTCACTTTTTTGATTTCGCATTTTTCATTAAAGAGGGAGGGAAGGCCTATAGGAATTTCTTTTTTCACTACTCCCGGTTGATAAAGAAAGACATACATATCATACGTGGATTAGTATAATTTAGGATATTACTCTATCCTTATGATGATACCATCCTCATCTTAACTTCCTATTCGACTCTTATGGATTATGGAATAGAGTACCGGTATTTTATCGGAATCCATACATAAATTGGATTCGTTTATTCTTAGACAGTGAATTTAATATAATTAGTACTTTTTGGGTTAAACCAGGCCCCTTCCATTTTGTAGTTCCAACTTTGTTTGTGTATGTTCAATGACTAATTGGAAAGAATCTATCTCATTCTCATTCCATTTGCGGACTCTTTTTTTATGTATCCGCTCTCATCTTTAGACCCAAAAAGTGGATATTGATAGTAACCTAATAAAATAAAAGAAAAACCAAGCAAAGCAAACGCCCTTTTTCCTAAATTTAAAATATTCGATTTTTTTTATTTAAGCCCTCTTTTCTCCATCTCACTTCTACTTCTACTGCTTATTTGTATGTCTATGTGACCCATAGAAAGTCGGTCATATAATACATACATAATTGTATGTATAACTATAAGAAAAAGGAAGGGAAATTGGATAAGATAAGAAAGATCGTGGGTTATAGATATAGAAAAGAAAAAGTAGAAAAGGATGAAAAAAAGAGAGAATTACTAATCCAATCAAAAAACCAATTTTGGTCTTAGTATGGATAAGGGATCTTCCTATGTTATACTATTCCACTCTCAACCATGAATTGATTTGATAGATCCGATATTCATAATATTGAATTGATTCAGTATTATCAGAATGCAAGTCCTCCCCTTGAATTTACAGGATACCCCTTTTTCCTCTCCATGGGATTACATCCCGAGTTATTGCGAAAAAAAAAGAGGTTATGGAAGTCAATATTCTCGCATTTATTGCTACTGCACTGTTCATTCTAGTTCCTACTGCCTTTTTACTTATTATTTATGTAAAAACAGTCAGCCAAAATGATTAATTGGAATTCCAATTAATCATTGAAGAAATGAAAAAGGGATTAAATAAAATAAAAATCCAAGTCTTAAATGAAAGGATCTGGTTGGAATCATAAAGTGTGGTAGAAAGAACTACATATAGTTTTTTCTACCACACTTTAGAGTCTTTCTATTATATTATCTTGAATCTACATAGAATAGATTAGTAGATTGAAATAGTAGTCTAATTCAATTTCTTTTTTCACTGCATCCACTTAATTTCAATCAAGTCAAAATAAAAAAATCGAAGACAATTCTTCACGAAAGAATCCATGGAGGGAGAGAAAAATAATATGAGAATAGACTATAGTAAAAGAAAAAAAGTAAAAGTCAAAATCAGCGAATCTTTCATGCTTAAACATGCGGCGAGATGCTTCAAAAGAGCATAAAAATTTTTCTAAGAATAAGAAAAGAGTATAAAACAAATGGAAAGTGTGCGATATGTTGTGAATAGCTCCGTGGAAGAAAGTCTAATTTTCTTATGTATAGAACTTTTTTAACCATTCGTCACTTCTAGTAGAAATTATGAATTGCTGTAATCGCTCTTTCTATTTCTATAGAGTAGAATAGAACGACTCCTTCTTACAAGAGTTTCTTACAGGAGTGAAACAAAACTAAAGAAAGAAAGAATAAAGTTTGGCAAAATGATTAATGCAAAAGGATCAATTAAAGAAAAGAGTTGATACAACAATTCGACTACTCAATCAATTAGTAGTATCCCTAGAGTCCACTCCTCCCCCATACTACTAGTGAAAGAGAAAATGTAAAGACTACCATTAAAGCAGCCCAAGCGAGACTTACTATATCCATGTAAATTATGTCTCCTATTTCTATGAAGAAATTATTCTACTATTGATCAATAATCATAGTGGAATCAAGGGTACAGAGTCAAAAAGGGATTCTGCCCTAAGGCTATGGATGAATCAGTTCAAGGAATTTACTCCTAACAAATTCTTATAGGATTTCTGGTAGAATTGGAGAGCATTAAGTATAAATACGATACATAGCCCTTTTCCTTAAAAAAGAGTACGGGGATGATGTCCTGAATGGAAGACGCGGGAATAGAAAGATTTTTTCTTCCTTTTGTTACCTTTTTTTTATAAGCAAAGGACGTCAGAATATACCATAAAATTAGGATAGATAAATATTTATTGGATACCTACCTTGCCTATGTTTATTTTTAACCTAAACCCTACAGCCCCGCTTTCTATCATTCTATGAAAGAATGAGGAGACTTTATCCACAACTCCGAAATTGATTTTTGATCAGCCTATTCAATCTGATTCTCGACGGAATCAGTAGCCCTTACTTTAGTGTATGTAGGTAGCATAAGATGTACGATAAATAAAATGTATAATAATTAGGAAGTCTTGATATTCCTTCGTGGAGTCCCTTCTTCAATCTTAGATTGAAAAAAAAAGAATGCCCCTTAGGAGCCCTTTGGATATCAAGATTTCTGACATCTTAGCCTCGTAGTTTGAAATTCTCGAATCGAATCAATTAAGAATCAATTCAAATTAATAAAAGAATAAGTAAACGCTACCTCATCCCTATTGGTAGCCGTTTGGGCCACTACCGACAAAACAAACCCTAATAGAACTATGGATTCTCAAAATCCAGTATCGCCAGGCCTAGTTATTCTCTTGCCCCAGCTTATGCGGGGTACGAATTTGTCGAGTTCGATCAGTACTATAAGCCTAAGTATTTTATTGATCAGGCGGCACCCAGATTTGAACTGGGGATAAAGGATTTGCAGTCCCCTGCCTTACCGCTTGGCCATGCCGCCAAAAAATCCGATCTAAAATCGAGAAAAGAGCAAGTATTCATCCACGTTTTCTTACTAAAACCCCCTTTCCTTTATCTTGAATCTAATTCTACTTACTTTTTTCCAATATTTTTCCAAAAATCTATTCCTGCTTTTTTTGGATCCAGTTTCGATTATTCTCCTCCATGGATTCTATCTTAAAACACACATTGCTAACACTAGAAAACTTCCCTTTTCTTTCTATTGAGATGAAAAAGGAGAAAAAGTGGATTTCCAGTCACAGGCTGCAAAATTCAGAACAAATTGGAACCATTAACTAGAATTCTCCTTTTTTTTGAATTGCAGTAGTGAACGACTCTTAAATCGGTATTCTCTCCCCCCCTTCCTTTTAATGGCATAATAAAATAGAATGGGTTTATGCCTAATCCGTGTATAGGTAAACTCCAGGTCCGAACAGCATTATTATCCATAACAGCATTATTATCCATGGATCCCCCTTATGTACATATCTCTATGGGGAATCGTGCTTTAATTTTTCATTGCATTAAATATCTTGAATAAAAAAAGGAAATTTGCTCTGATATAGAGTATGACCTGACCATCTTGGCCCACCCAAGTGAAATTACGATAAAAGCAGGGATATGTGGAGAGGTGGATAACTAGATTGGCATGTACTTAAAAAAAGGACTTACTTTATTTTAGGATTCTACAATGAAATCCTATATTTTCTAGCAATTCTACTACTACGAAACAAAAAAGAACCCTCAAATTCTTTTTTGAAATTAAACTAAGCGTGCTATTCTAAATCGAACTAAAGTCAAACTTTCTAGTGCTTATAAATTATTATATTATGGCTTTATCCCATTCATAGAAAGGAGATAAAATGAGAAATCTTTGCCATCCAATCTGATTAGAATATCATTAAGTGGCAGAATTTTTTTCTAGGAATGTTTTATCAATTCATTTTCATTCGATTTGTACCCCTGGCAAATTCGAACTTTCCTCGAAATTGTCTCTATTCATATGTATGAAATACATATATGAAATACGTATGTGGAGTTCCCTAGAATTTCATGTGATTCAGTAAACAGAATATAGATTCCATGATTGCTAGATCGATCCATAGGGATTGATGAAGAGTGAGCTGATAATGGAATTTTTCTTCGATAAAAAGGAAACTTAAGATTAAGATGCTCCGGAATGGAAATGAGGGAATGTCCACAATACCCGGATTTAGTCAGATCCAATTCGAGGGATTTTTTAGGTTCATTAATCAAGGCTTGGCAGAAGAACTTGAGAAGTTTCCAACAATTAAAGATCCAGATCACGAAATTGCATTTCAATTATTTGCGAAAGGATATCAATTGCTAGAACCCTCAATAAAAGAAAGGGATGCTGTGTATGAATCACTCACCTATTCTTCCGAATTATATGTATCTGCGAGATTCATTTTTGGTTTCGATGTGCAAAAGCAAACCATTTCTATTGGAAACATTCCTATAATGAATTCCTTAGGAACCTTTATAATAAATGGAATATACCGAATTGTGATCAATCAAATATTGCTAAGTCCTGGTATTTACTACCGCTCGGAATTAGACCATAAGGGAATTTCTATCTACACCGGGACTATAATATCAGATTGGGGAGGAAGATCGGAATTAGCAATTGATAAAAAAGAAAGGATATGGGCTCGCGTAAGTAGAAAACAAAAGATATCTATTCTAGTTCTATCATCAGCTATGGGTTCGAATCTAAGAGAAATTCTAGATAATGTTTCCTACCCTGAAATTCTCTTGTCTTTCCCGAATGCTAAGGAGAAGAAGAGGATTGAGTCAAAAGAAAAAGCTATTTTGGAGTTTTATCAACAATTTGCTTGTGTAGGTGGGGACCTGGTATTTTCGGAGTCCTTATGTGAGGAATTACAAAAGAAATTTTTTCAACAAAAATGTGAATTAGGAAGGATTGGTCGACGAAATATGAATCGGAGACTGAATCTTGATATACCTCAGAACAATACATTCTTGTTACCACGAGATGTATTGGCCGCTACGGATCATTTGATTGGAATGAAATTTGGAACGGGTATACTTGACGATGACGATATGAATCACTTGAAAAATAAACGTATTCGTTCGGTTGCGGATCTGTTACAAGATCAATTCGGACTGGCTCTTGATCGTTTACAACATGCGGTTCAAAAAACTATCCGTAGAGTATTCATACGTCAATCGAAACCGACTCCACAAACTTTGGTAACTCCAACTTCAACTTCGATTTTATTAATAACTACTTATGAGACCTTTTTTGGCACATACCCCTTATCTCAAGTTTTTGATCAAACTAATCCATTGACACAAACTGTTCATGGGCGAAAAGTGAGTTGTTTGGGTCCTGGAGGATTGACGGGGAGGACTGCAAGTTTTCGGAGCCGAGATATTCATCCGAGTCACTATGGGCGTATTTGTCCAATTGACACGTCCGAAGGAATCAATGTTGGACTTACTGGATCCTTAGCTATTCATGCGAGAATTGATCACTGGTGGGGATCCATAGAGAGTCCATTTTATGAAATATCTGAGAAAGCAAAAGAAAAAAAAGAGAAACAGGTGGTTTATTTATCACCAAATAGAGATGAATATTATATGATAGCAGCAGGAAATTCTTTGTCTTTGAATCAGGGTATTCAGGAAGAACAGGTTGTTCCAGCTAGATACCGTCAAGAATTCCTGACTATTGCATGGGAACAGATTCATGTTAGAAGTATTTTTCCTTTCCAATATTTTTCTATTGGAGGTTCTCTCATTCCTTTTATTGAGCATAATGATGCGAATCGGGCTTTAATGAGTTCTAATATGCAGCGCCAAGCAGTTCCGCTTTCTCGGTCCGAGAAGTGCATTGTTGGAACTGGATTGGAACGCCAAACAGCTCTAGATTCGAGGGTTTCCGTTATAGCCGAACGCGAGGGAAAGATCATTTCTACTGATAGTCACAAGATCCTTTTATCAAGTAGTGGGAAGACTATAAGTATTCCTTTAGTTACCCATCGGCGCTCTAACAAAAATACTTGTATGCACCAAAAACCTCGGGTTCCATGGGGTAAATCCATTAAAAAAGGACAAATTTTAGCAGAGGGAGCTGCTACAGTTGGTGGGGAACTTGCTTTAGGAAAAAACGTATTAGTAGCTTATATGCCATGGGAAGGTTACAATTTTGAAGACGCAGTACTAATTAGCGAACGTTTGGTATATGAGGATATTTATACTTCTTTTCACATCCGAAAATATGAAATTCAGACGGATACGACAAGCCAAGGCTCCGCTGAAAAAATCACTAAAGAAATACCACATCTAGAAGAACATTTACTCCTCAATTTGGACAGAAATGGAGTTGTTAGGTTGGGATCCTGGGTAGAAACTGGCGATATTTTAGTAGGTAAATTAACGCCTCAGATAGCGAGCGAATCGTCGTATATCGCGGAAGCTGGATTATTACGGGCCATATTTGGTCTTGAGGTATCCACTTCAAAAGAAACTTCTCTCAAACTACCTATAGGTGGAAGAGGGCGCGTTATCGATGTGAAATGGATCCAGAGGGACCCCCTAGACATAATGGTTCGTGTATATATTTTACAGAAACGTGAAATCCAAGTTGGGGATAAAGTAGCCGGAAGACACGGGAATAAGGGGATCATTTCCAAAATTTTGCCTAGGCAAGATATGCCCTATTTGCAAGATGGAACACCTGTTGATATGGTCTTCAATCCCTTAGGAGTACCCTCACGAATGAATGTGGGACAAATATTTGAAAGCTCGCTCGGATTAGCAGGGGATCTGCTAAAGAAACATTATAGAATAGCACCCTTTGATGAGAGATATGAGCAAGAGGCTTCAAGAAAACTTGTGTTTTCAGAATTATATGAAGCCAGTAAACAAACAAAAAATCCATGGGTATTTGAACCCGAGTACCCGGGAAAAAGTAGAATATTTGATGGAAGAACAGGAGACCCCTTCGAACAACCTGTTCTAATAGGGAAGTCCTATATCTTAAAATTAATTCATCAAGTTGATGAGAAAATCCATGGACGTTCTACTGGGCCCTACTCACTTGTTACACAACAACCCGTTAGAGGAAGAGCCAAGCAAGGGGGACAACGAGTAGGAGAAATGGAAGTTTGGGCTTTAGAAGGATTTGGTGTTGCTCATATTTTACAAGAGATACTTACTTATAAATCTGATCATCTTATAGCTCGCCAAGGAATACTTAATGCTACGATCTGGGGAAAAAGAGTACCTAATCACGAGGATCCTCCAGAATCTTTTCGAGTGCTCGTTCGAGAACTACGATCTTTGGCTCTAGAACTGAATCATTTCCTTGTATCTGAGAAGAACTTCCAGGTTAATAGGGAGGAAGTTTGATCGGAATAAATATAAATTCTTTTCTTATTTCTATTTTATGATTGACCAATATAAACATCAACAACTCCAAATTGGACTCGTTTCCCCTCAACAAATAAAGGCTTGGGCTAACAAAAACCTACCTAATGGGGAAGTCGTTGGCGAAGTCACAAGGCCCTCTACTTTTCATTATAAAACCGATAAACCAGAAAAAGATGGATTGTTTTGCGAAAGAATCTTTGGACCCATAAAAAGCAGAATTTGTGCTTGTGGAAATTCTCGAGCGAGCGTAGCTGAAAACGAAGACGAAAGATTTTGCCAAAAATGCGGGGTAGAATTTGTTGATTCTCGGATACGAAGATATCAAATGGGATACATCAAACTCGCATGTCCCGTGACTCATGTGTGGTATTTGAAAGGTCTTCCTAGTTATATCGCGAACCTTTTAGATAAACCCCTTAAGAAATTGGAGGGCCTAGTATACGGCGATTTCTCTTTTGCTAGGCCCAGCGCTAAAAAACCCACTTTCTTACGATTACGAGGTTTATTCGAAGATGAAATTTCATCCTGTAACCACAGCATTTCTCCCTTTTTTTCTACCCCAGGCTTTGCAACATTTCGAAATCGGGAAATTGCGACAGGAGCAGGTGCTATTAGAGAACAATTAGCAGATTTGGATTTGCGAATTATTATAGAGAATTCCTTGGTCGAATGGAAGGAATTAGAAGACGAGGGGTATAGTGGAGATGAATGGGAAGATAGAAAAAGACGAATAAGAAAAGTTTTTTTGATTAGACGCATGCAATTGGCGAAACATTTTATTCAAACAAATGTAGAACCAGAATGGATGGTTTTGTGCTTATTACCGGTTCTTCCTCCCGAATTGAGACCCATTGTTTATAGGTCTGGGGATAAAGTAGTGACTTCGGATATTAATGAACTTTATAAGAGAGTTATCCGTCGGAACAACAACCTTGCCTATCTATTAAAAAGAAGTGAATTAGCGCCAGCAGATTTAGTAATGTGCCAGGAAAAGTTGGTACAAGAAGCCGTGGATACACTTCTTGATAGTGGGTCCCGCGGGCAACCAACGAGGGATGGTCACAATAAAGTATACAAATCACTTTCAGATGTAATTGAAGGTAAAGAGGGAAGGTTTCGCGAGACTCTGCTTGGGAAACGGGTCGATTACTCGGGGCGTTCTGTCATTGTTGTGGGTCCTTCACTTTCATTACATCAATGTGGATTACCTCTAGAGATAGCAATAAAGCTTTTTCAGCTATTTGTAATTCGCGATTTAATCACGAAACGCGCTACTTCTAATGTCAGGATTGCTAAAAGGAAAATTTGGGAAAAGGAACCCATTGTATGGGAAATACTTCAAGAAGTTATGCGGGGACATCCTGTACTGTTGAATAGAGCACCTACCCTGCATAGATTAGGCATACAGGCCTTCCAACCCACTTTAGTAGAGGGGCGTACTATTTGTTTACACCCATTAGTGTGTAAGGGTTTCAATGCGGACTTTGATGGGGATCAAATGGCTGTTCATCTACCTTTATCCTTGGAAGCTCAGGCGGAAGCCCGTTTACTTATGTTTTCTCATATGAATCTCCTATCTCCTGCTATTGGAGATCCTATTTGCGTACCGACCCAAGACATGCTTATAGGACTTTATGTATTAACGATTGGAAACCGTCGGGGTATTTGTGCAAATAGATATAATAGTTGCGGAAACTATCCAAATCAAAAAGTAAGTTACAATAATAATAATTATAAGTATACGAAAGATAAAGAACCCCATTTTTCTAGTTCCTATGATGCACTGGGAGCTTATAGACAGAAACGAATCAGTTTAGACAGTCCCTTGTGGCTCCGATGGAAACTAGATCAACGCGTCATTGGGTCAAGAGAAGTTCCGATTGAAGTTCAATATGAATCTTTGGGGACTTATCATGAGATTTATGCCCACTATCTAATAGTGGGAAATAGAAAAAAAGAAATCCGTTCTATATACATTCGAAGCACTCTTGGTCATATTTCTTTTTATAGAGAAATAGAGGAAGCCATACAAGGATTTAGTCAGGCCTATTCATACACTATCTAAACAAGGAAGTTAGATTCGGCGATGCCCCTTTCGGGGGGCATTCCGATTTCGCTAGTATCATCATTTTTGCCGCGCGAATCCAGATTGAGATTAAGGAAAGGAAGTTAATTAAATTTTCGAATCACTGACTCAGGCCCATTGTCGAATCCTACTCAGCAATTGTCGAATCCTACTCAGCCGAAAAAGGGGGTACTTATGTATGGCGGAACGGGCCAATCTGGTCTTTCATAATAAAGAGATAGACGGAACTGCTATGAAACGACTTATTAGCAGATTAATAGATCATTTCGGAATGGGATATACATCCCATATACTGGATCAAATAAAGACTCTGGGCTTTCATCAAGCCACTACTACATCGATTTCATTAGGAATCGAGGATCTTTTAACAATACCCTCTAAGGGATGGTTAGTCCAAGACGCGGAACAACAGAGTTTTCTTTTGGAGAAACACTATTATTATGGGGCTGTACACGCGGTAGAAAAATTACGCCAATCCGTTGAGATATGGTATGCTACAAGTGAATATTTGAAACAAGAAATGAATTCGAATTTTCGGATAACGGATCCTTCTAATCCAGTCTATCTAATGTCTTTTTCAGGAGCTAGAGGAAATGCATCTCAAGTACACCAATTAGTAGGTATGAGAGGATTAATGGCGGATCCTCAAGGACAAATGATTGATTTACCTATTCAAAGCAATTTACGCGAGGGACTTTCTTTGACAGAATATATAATTTCCTGCTACGGAGCCCGTAAAGGGGTTGTAGATACTGCTGTACGAACAGCGGATGCTGGATATCTTACACGTAGACTTGTTGAAGTAGTTCAACATATTATTGTGCGTAGAAGAGATTGTGGTACTATCCGAGGTATTTCTGTGAGTCCTCAAAATGGGATGACGGAAAAACTTTTTGTCCAAACACTAATTGGTCGTGTATTAGCAGACGATATATATATCGGTTCACGATGCATTGCCGCTCGAAATCAAGATATTGGAATTGGATTAGTCAATCGATTCATAACTGCCTTTCGAGCACAACCATTTCGAGCACAACCAATATATATTAGAACCCCCTTTACTTGCCGGAGCACATCTTGGATCTGTCAATTATGTTATGGTCGGAGTCCCACTCATGGCGATCTGGTCGAATTAGGGGAAGCCGTAGGTATTATTGCGGGTCAATCAATTGGGGAGCCAGGGACTCAACTAACATTAAGAACTTTTCATACTGGTGGAGTATTCACAGGGGGTACTGCCGACCTTGTACGATCCCCTTCGAATGGAAAAATCCAATTCAATGAGGATTTGGTTCACCCCACACGTACCCGTCATGGGCAGCCTGCTTTTCTATGTTATATAGACTTGCATGTAACTATTCAGAGTCAGGATATTCTATATAGTGTGAATATTCCCTCAAAAAGCTTGATTCTAGTGCAAAATGATCAATATGTAGAATCCGAACAAGTAATTGCGGAGATTCGTGCCGGAACGTCCACTTTGCATTTTAAAGAAAGGGTACAAAAGCATATTTATTCCGAATCAGACGGGGAAATGCACTGGAGTACTGATGTTTACCATGCGCCCGAATATCAATATGGTAATCTTCGTCGATTACCAAAAACAAGCCATTTATGGATATTGTCAGTAAGTATGTGCAGATCCAGTATAGCGTCTTTTTCGCTCCACAAGGATCAAGATCAAATGAATACTTATTCTTTTTCTGTTGACGGAAGATATATCTTTGACCTCTCAATGGCTAATGATCAAGTAAAACATAGACTGTTGGATACTTTTGGTAAAAAAGATAGGGAAATTCTTGATTATTCAACGCCGGATAGAATCATGTCCAACGGCCATTGGAATTTTGTCTATCCTTCTATTCTTCAAGATAATTCGGATTTATTGGCGAAAAAGCGAAGAAATAGGTTCGTCATTCCATTACAATATCATCAAGAACAAGAGAAAGAACTAATATCCTGTTTGGGGATTTCTATTGAAATACCCTTTATGGGTGTTTTACGTAGAAATACTATTTTTGCTTATTTTGACGATCCACGATACAGAAAAGATAAAAAGGGTTCAGGAATTGTGAAATTTAGATATAGGACCCTAGAGGACGAATATAGGACCCTAGAGGACGAATATAGGACTCGAGAGGAAGACTCAGAGGACGAATATGGGAGCCCAGAGAACGGATATAGGACCCGAGAGGACGAATATGAAACCCTAGAAGACGAATATAGGACTCTAGAGGACGAATATGAAACCCTAGAAGATGAATATGGGATCCTAGAGGACGAATATGAAACCCTAGAAGACGAATATAGGACTCGAGAGGAAGACTCAGAGGACGAATATGGGAGCCCAGAGAACGAATATAGGACCCGAGAGGACGAATATGGAACTCTAGAGGAAGACTCAGAAGACGAATATGGGAGCCCGGAGGAAGGCTCAGAGCACGAATATGGGACTTTAGAGGAAGACTCAGAAGAAGACTCAGAGGACGAATACGGGAGCCCAGAGGAAGATTCCATCTTAAAAAAAGAGGGTTTGATTGAGCATCGAGGAACAAAAGAATTTAGTCTAAAATACCAAAAAGAACTAGATCGGTTTTTTTTCATTCTTCAAGAACTGCATATCTTGCCCAGATCCTCATCCCTAAAGGTACTTGATAATAGTATCATTGGAGTGGATACACAACTCACAAAAAATACAAGAAGTCGACTAGGTGGATTGGTCCGAGTGAATAGAAAAAAAAGCCATACGGAACTCAAAATCTTTTCCGGAGATATTCATTTTCCTGAAGAAGCAGATAAGATATTAGGTGGTAGTTTGATACCACCAGAAAGAGAAAAGAAAGAATCTAAGGAATCAAAAAAAAGGAAAAATTGGGTCTATGTTCAACGGAAAAAAATTCTCAAGAGCAAGGAAAAGTATTTTGTTTCGGTTCGACCTGCAGTCGCATATGAAATGGACGAAGGGAGAAATTTAGCAACACTTTTCCCGCAGGATCTCTTGCAAGAAGAGGATAATCTCCAACTTCGACTTGTCAATTTTATTTCTCATGAAAATAGCAAGTTAACTCAAAGAATTTATCACACGAATAGTCAATTTGTTCGAACTTGCTTAGTAGTGAATTGGGAACAAGAAGAAAAAGAGGAGGCTCGTGCTTCCCTTGTTGAGGTAAGAGCAAATGATCTGATTCGTGATTTCCTAAGAATTGAGTTAGTCAAGTCCACTATTTCGTATACACGAAGAAGGTATGATAGGACAAGTGCAGGACCGATTCCCAATAATAGGTTAGATCGCACCAATACCAATTCCTTTTATTCCAAGGCGAAGATTCAATCACTTAGCCAACATCAAGAAGCTATTGGCACCTTGTTGAATCGAAATAAAGAATACCAATCTTTGATGATTTTGTTGGCATCCAACTGTTCTAGAATTGGTTTATTCAAGAATTCGAAATATCCCAATGCGGTAAAAGAATCGAATCCTAGAATTCCTATTCGAGATATTTTTGGGCCCTTAGCTGCTATTGTACCTAGTATATCGAATTTTTCTTCATCTTACTATTTACTAACGCATAATCAGATCCTGTTAAAAAAATATTTGTTCCTTGACAATTTGAAACAAACCTTCCAAGTACTTCAAGGGCTTAAATACTCTTTAATAGATGAAAATCAAAGGATTTCGAATTTCGATAGTAACATCATGTTGGATCCATTCCATTTGAATTGGCACTTTCTCCATCATGATTCTTGGGAGGAGACATCGGCAATAATTCACCTTGGACAATTTATTTGCGAAAATGTATGTCTATTTAAATCGCACATAAAAAAATCTGGTCAAATTTTCATTGTTAATATTGATTCCTTTGTTATAAGAGCAGCTAAGCCTTATTTGGCCACTACAGGAGCAACTGTTCATGGTCATTATGGAGAAATCCTTTACAAAGGAGATAGGTTAGTTACGTTTATATATGAAAAATCGAGATCTAGTGACATAACGCAAGGTCTTCCAAAAGTAGAACAAATCTTTGAAGCGCGTTCAATTGATTCACTATCGCCGAATCTCGAAAGGAGAATTGAGGATTGGAATGAGCGTATACCAAGAATTCTTGGGGTCCCCTGGGGATTCTTGATTGGAGCTGAGCTAACCATAGCCCAAAGTCGTATCTCTTTGGTTAATAAGATCCAAAAGGTTTATCGATCCCAAGGGGTACAGATCCATAATAGACATATAGAGATTATTATACGCCAAGTAACATCAAAAGTGCGGGTTTCCGAAGATGGAATGTCTAATGTTTTTTCACCTGGGGAATTAATCGGATTATTGCGAGCGGAACGAGCAGGGCGAGCTTTGGATGAATCGATCTATTATCGGGCAATCTTATTGGGAATAACAAGGGCTTCCCTGAATACCCAAAGTTTCATATCTGAAGCAAGTTTTCAAGAAACTGCTCGAGTTTTAGCAAAAGCTGCCCTACGAGGTCGTATTGATTGGTTGAAAGGCCTGAAAGAAAACGTAGTTCTGGGGGGGATTATACCTGTTGGTACCGGATTCCAAAAATTTGTGCATCGTTCCCCACAAGACAAGAACCTTTATTTCGAAATTCAAAAAAAAAATCTATTCGCGTCGGAAATGAGAGATATTTTGTTTCTCCATACAGAATTAGTTTCTTCTGATTCTGACGTAACAAACAATTTCTATGAGACATCAGAACCCCCATTTACCCCCAATTATACGATTTAAGGATACATAAAGCAGATTTTTTGACTTTAAACTAGACTTTTGACCTTAGAACACTAACAGGTCAGATTTTAGATTTTTATTTTAATAAGTAAAAGAAGTCAGTTAATTTATTAAGGTTACGTTTATACCATGTATCAATGGCCAATTCTCAGTGGAAGGTTACATCGGAACAATTATTATTTATTTCAAGCTATTTCGGCTCTTTCTTAATCTTCAAAAAGAAATAAATTCCGTAATGGAATGGTAGGATGAAAAAAAAAAGAAAAAATCAAAAGGAAGTGTGGAAAAAATGACAAGAAGATATTGGAACATCAATTTGAAAGAGATGATAGAAGCGGGAGTTCATTTTGGTCATGGTATTAAGAAATGGAATCCTAAAATGGCCCCTTACATCTCGGCAAAGCGTAAAGGTACTCATATTACAAATCTCGCTAGAACGGCTCGCTTTTTATCAGAAGCTTGTGATTTAGTTTTTGATGCAGCAAGTCAGGGAAAAAGCTTCTTAATTGTTGGTACCAAAAAAAGAGCAGCGTATTTAGTAGCATCAGCTGCAATAAGGGCTCGTTGTCATTATGTTAATAAAAAGTGGTTCAGTGGTATGTTAACGAATTGGTCGATTACGAAAACTAGACTTTCTCAATTTAGAGACTTAAGAGCAGAAGAAAAGATGGGAAAATTCCACCATCTCCCAAAAAGAGATGTGGCAATCTTGAAGAGAAAATTATCGACCTTGCAAAGATATCTCGGCGGGATCAAATATATGACGAGGTTGCCGGACATTGTGATCGTCCTCGATCAGCAAAAAGAGTATATAGCTCTTCGGGAATGTGCCATTTTGGGGATTCCTACTATTTCTTTAGTCGATACAAATTGTGACCCAGATCTCGCGAATATATCGATTCCAGCCAACGATGACACTATGACTTCAATTCGATTGATTCTTAACAAATTAGTATTTGCAATTTGTGAGGGCCGTTCTCTCTATATAAGAAATCGTTGATTAAGAAGAATAGTGAATTCTTGGGCAACTGCGTAGATTTATGGGATCACTTACTATTCTTTTTTGTTTTGTATAGATAAAAGAAGGGGAATATTGATATATATTAGAGGGTATTGATATATATTATGATCTGATGTGATTTCTTGGTATCCTAAATATAAGATTAATACTTCAAGTTGCTGAGTTGAGAAAGAGATGGTTGAATCAAAAGAATTCCTTTTTTGAAGTTCAATTTTTATCAGAGGACAATATGAATATTATACCATGTTCCATTAAAACACTCAAGGGGTTATACGATATATCGGGTGTAGAAGTAGGCCAACACTTCTATTGGCAAATAGGAAGTTTCCAAATTCATGCCCAAGTACTCATCACTTCTTGGGTCGTAATTACTATCTTGCTAGGTTCAGTTATCATAGCTGTTCGGAATCCACAAACCATCCCGACCGACGGTCAGAATTTCTTCGAATATGTGCTTGAGTTTATTCGAGACTTGAGCAAAACTCAGATTGGAGAAGAATATGGTCCCTGGGTTCCCTTTATTGGAACTATGTTCCTTTTTATTTTTGTTTCGAATTGGTCGGGTGCTCTTTTACCTTGGAAAATTATACAGTTACCCCATGGGGAATTAGCAGCGCCCACGAATGATATAAATACTACTGTTGCTTTAGCTTTACTCACGTCAGCGGCATATTTTTATGCGGGTCTTAGCAAAAAAGGATTGAGTTATTTCGAGAAATATATTAAACCAACTCCAATCCTTTTACCAATTAACATCCTAGAAGATTTCACAAAACCATTATCGCTTAGTTTTCGACTTTTCGGGAATATATTGGCGGATGAATTAGTCGTTGTTGTTCTTGTTTCTTTAGTCCCCTTAGTAGTCCCTATACCGGTCATGTTTCTTGGATTATTTACAAGCGGTATTCAAGCTCTTATTTTTGCAACGTTAGCCGCAGCCTATATAGGTGAATCCATGGAGGGTCATCATTGAATTGACTAGTTTTCGAAATAGTCTTTTTTTTTTTAGCTTAGCTCAATTCATGCATGGTTCCAGATAATCCGCTTGGTTGGAAAACAAAATAGTTAGAAATGCGTATGAATATACAACCTAGAGTTGTAGGAGAGAGAATAGACTATATTACGGAATTGTCAAAGTATATATGCATTAAGGGGGGCGGAGTCAGGCTAGATCTATATCCTTAATGTCTAGAAGTCCAGTCATCTTTTGTGCGGGTTTCCACTTTAAGGAATGATTTTCGAATCCGATTCAATAGAAAATAAGAAAATACGCAAAATAGAAGAAACAAGTGTATATGGGATATTATATATTCCTAAGTTAGATTCATTATCTAATCCGATATATCGAATTCCCTCTATATGGAATTGGATTCCATATCCAGTTCTATGCAGCATATTGTTATCAATTGTATATCTTGATTTAATTCCTATTGGATTTGGATTAGGTCGATTTCAATAGGGGTTCTTCCTCTATTTCGTCTTTTATTATGGATTAGATTATAGGGGAAATAATAGGAACTCAAGGATATCGAAGAGTAAAGAAAGAAGGATGGAATGAAAGAGTTGTTGGTTGGAAAGAAAGAGAAATAGAATAATAAGAATCATATGGATTTACACAAACCTCTAATGATTAGAAACTAAAAATGAGATCTCGAAGTAGTTCGGACAATTCAGATTATCATTTCAATTTGTACTTTTTAGTTACTTCTCCCCAATAGAGCTTAGAAGTAAGAATTTCTTGGTTGATTGTATCCTTAACCATTTCTTTTTTTTTTTGACACGAGGAACTCACCATGAATCCACTAATTGCTGCTGCTTCCGTTATTGCTGCTGGATTGGCCGTAGGGCTTGCTTCTATTGGGCCTGGAGTTGGTCAAGGTACTGCTGCAGGACAAGCTGTAGAAGGTATTGCGAGACAGCCAGAAGCAGAAGGTAAAATACGAGGTACTTTATTGCTTAGTCTAGCTTTTATGGAAGCTTTAACAATTTATGGACTAGTTGTGGCACTAGCACTTTTATTTGCGAACCCTTTTGTTTAATCCTAAAAAAGAAAATGAGTGCTTTAGATTAGATACTTTTTTCTTTTTTTAGTAAATTGGTATTTGCTTCTGCAATTCCAATTATATCAATACTTTACTCCTATTTATTACTCCTGGAATTATCTATTTATTGGGACAGACAATACCCCACCCCAGGAAGGGCTGATTTGAGGATGATCAATTTAGAGGATATGCTCGCCTTCTTCCTTCCCGTCCTTAGTTTAGGACAGTGGAAAGTCTTTTTCCTTTTATTTTAGGAATTTTGGGAACATTTCAACAAAGGAGGTCTTTCACAGGTCAAACGAGACCTAAGACTTAATCTAAAATAAATTACTAGATTGAATCTATTTGCATTAAAAAAAAATTGCATTAAAAAAACCGATCAAAAAAGGGCGAGCGAAGTAAGTGATCGAAAAACTTTGTTCTTTGTTCGTCCTATCTATAAGAGGAGAGCATATGAAAAATGTAACCCATTCTTTCGTTTTTTTAGCTCACTGGCCATCCGCTGGGAGTTTCGGGCTTAATACCGATATTTTAGCAACAAATCTAATAAATCTAACTGTAGTGGTTGGTGTATTGATTTTTTTTGGAAAGGGA